TTCATTCTTTCATATACTAGGGGATTTCACTTGGAAAAGAAGATGTTCCATACTAACGGATTCGGGTCCATAACCATGGGTTCCAATGCGCGAGATCTTGTAGCACTTATCAATGAGGCCTTATCAATTAGTATTACACAGAAGAAATCCATTATAGAAACTAATACAATTAGATCAGCTCTTCATAGAAAAACTTGGGATTTTCGATCCCAGATAAGATCGGTTCAGGATCATGGGATCCTTTTCTATCAGATAGGAAGGGCTGTTACACAAAATGTACTTCTAAGTAATTGCCCCATAGATCCTATATCTATCTATATGAAGAAGAAATCATGTAAGGGAGGGGATTCTTATTTGTACAAATGGTACTTCGAACTTGGAACGAGCATGAAGAAATTCACGATACTTCTTTATCTTTTGAGTTGTTCTGCCGGATCGGTCGCTCAAGATCTTTGGTCTTCATCCAGACACGATGAAAAAAATTGGATCACTTCTTATGGATTCGTTGAGAATGATTCTGATCTAGTTCATGGCCTATTACTATTATTACTATTAGAAGTAGAAGGCGCTCTGGCTCTGGCGGGATCCTCACGGACAGAAAAATATTGCAGTCAGTTTGATAATAATCGAGTGACATTACTTCTTCGGTCCGAACCAAGGAATCGGTTAGATATGATGCAAAATGGATCTTGTTCTATCGTTGATCAGAGATTTCTATATGATGAAAAATACGAATCGGAGTTTGAAGAAGGGGAAGGGGCCCTCGATCCGCAACAGATAGAGGAGGATTTATTCAATCACATAGTTTGGGCTCCTAGAATATGGCGCCCTTGTGGCAATCTATTTGATTGTATCGAAAGGCCCACTGAATTGGGATTTCCCTATTGGACTCGGTCATTTCGGGGCAAATGGATCATTTATCATAAAGAGGATGAGCTTCAAGAGAATGATTCGGAGTTCTTGCAGAGTGGAACCATGCAGTACCAGACACGAGATAGATCTTCCAAAGAACAAGGCTTTTTTCGAACAAGCCAATTCATTTGGGACCCTGCGGATCCATTCTTTTCCCTATTCAAAGATCAGCCCTCTGTCTCTGTGTTTTCACGTCGAGAATTCTTTGCAGATGAAGAGATGTCAAAGGGGCTTATTGCTTCCCAAACAAATCCTCCTACATCTATATATAAACGCTGGTTCATCAAGAATACGCAAGAAAAGCACTTCGAATTGTTGATTCATCGCCAGAGATGGTTTAGAACCAATAGTTCATTATCTAATGGATCTTTCCGTTCTAATACTCTATCCGAGAGTTATCAGTATTTATCAAATCTGTTCCTATCTAACGGAACGCTATTGGATCAAATGACAAAGACATTGTTGAGAAATAGATGGCTTTTCCCGGATGAAATGAAACATTTGATTCATGTAACAGGAGAAAGATTCCCCATTCCTTAGCCGTAAAGATATGTGCCCATGAAATGAAAAGGGGATTAAGTGGAACAGAATTGGCCGGATGGTAGAGTCGTGGAAACACTTGTTTCTTCCATCTTTTTGGCCTTAGCTCCATGGAACAATATGCTACTGCTGAAACATGGAAGAATTGAAATCTTAGATCACTATGTGTGGATGATATGAACTGCCTAAACAAGAATTCTTGAACGGCGAAAGAGCCTATTACTCGCTACATCAAACAATTTCTACTAATGAAACCATGTCAATCCATCGGAAAATACGCATGTCCGCTGAAATGGTTGTTGCTATCTGCTCCAATAACGAATCATTGGTTTCATTGAATAACTAAAGAAGATAGATAGACCTTTCTCTTCGTCTCAGGTCGATGGATCTCCTCAATTGGAAGATCTCCCATATGGATAATACACATTCCAGTTGACCGAGCCTAATTCTAATTGCTTTGTTCCGAAGCAAAGATATCCACGGAGGCGGGTTCGTCCTATTCAGATAAGAGGTACAATCCTCTTTCGGATAGGCCCTGCTGAAAGGAGAAGGAAGGCTGGAATGCCAACAGACGTCTGTCTATTCTCTAATTCACCCGACCCGATAGTACCCATTTTGAGAACGTCCAGTGCCAAAGTCACTGAATGGGGGTAAGTCGCCAATCCCTAATGTAATGTACTTTCTTTGCTGGGTTACGGGTACTGGTGGGTATTTTACCAGAGGTTTCTATCAATCTACCTTGTGCGATTCCTGTTGAATCCTATACTCGAGGGGTGCGCGCAGGGCGGACGATTTCCAAACGGACTCCTATAGAGAAGATCGCCAAGATTTCGCGATCCGCTGCCGATCCCAACAGCTCGGACTCGGATCGTGAGGATCGCCGGAATACTTCGTATCAACAGATAAGATACTCGTCAATATTGATTAGATCCGAAATCTGTTATGGAATTGCTCATTAAATGAGCGTTCTCCATATTATGCCTTGAAGAGGACTCGAACCTCCACGCTCTTTAGCACGAGATTTTGAGTCTCGCGTGTCTACCATTTC